TAAACGAACCCGGAACATGCCGTTGGGAAGCGATTCAGTAATTAAACCTTCATGAATCCATTTTTGTTCTTTCATTCCAGGTAAAACCCCCTTGAAGTATCAACTAGTGGAGGAAGAACCCTATTAGACAACCCGCCCCTTCTCTTTTCTTTTTCACAAATAAGAAGTTTCGTATTCAATTGGGATATTAGAAGGATTACCATATATAACACAAAATTTCTCCGCCTATTCTTTCTAGTCGAGCCTCTCGGTCTGTCATTATACCCCGAGAGGTAGAAAGAATTACAACCCCCATCCCACCTAAAATTCTAGGAATTCTTTGATAGTTAGAATAGATTCGTAGACCCGGCCGACTGACCCGTTTTAAATTTAAAAGATTTATATAAGGCCTTTTCCTATTCCTTCTATGTCGTAGGGTTAAAACCAAAAAATATTTGTTGTTTTCTCGATGTTTTCTCACGTTTTCGATAAAACCCTCTCGTAAAAGTATTTTAACAATACTTTGGCTGATATTAGTAGATGCTACTCGAACCACGCTTTTTCTATACGTATCGGCATTTCGTATAGAGGTTATTATGTCAGCAATAGTATCACTACCCATGATTAATTAAAATTATTGGTTCCTCCAAATTTGGATATAGTCAACATGTTTTTCTTTTTTTTTTTTTACGTTTTTACGTATTTGTTTATGAATATTAATTTTGAAAGGTATATACGTGAGACAAAATATACTAAATTAATCTTAATCTATTTCTTTTAAATACCCTACTATAATATAACCATATCGTGGTCTCATTTTATAATACCTCGGGAGCTAATGAAACTATTTTAGTAAAATTGAACTGTCTCAATTCTCGGGCAATCGCACCAAAAACTCGAGTTCCTTTTGGATTTCCTTCTTGATCAATCACAACTGCAGCATTGTCATCATATCGTATTATCATACCGTTGTCACGTTTAAGTTCTTTACAAGTACGGACAATTACAGCTCTAACCACTTCTGATCTTTCTAGAGGCATGTTTGGGACTGCGTCTTTGATCACAGCAACAATAACGTCACCAATATGAGCATATCGACGATTGCTAGCTCCTATGATTCGAATACACATCAATTCTCGAGCCCCGCTGTTATCTGCTACATTCAAATGGGTCTGAGGTTGAATCATATCATTTTTTTTATCTGTTTTTTAGAATACAAAGGTCGAAGAAAAAAAGAAATATTGTTTGTCCAAAAAAAGAAACCTGCACCCGCTATTTTTTTTTACCCAAGGCCTATTTCTTTTTTATCCCGAAATGATGAATTGAGCTCGTATAGGCATTTTGGACGCTGCTATTGAAATAGCCCTTCTAGCTATATTTTCTGTTACTCCACCCATTTCATAAAGGATTCGACCTGGTTTAACAACAGCTACCCAATATTCGGGAGAGCCTTTACCTGAACCCATACGTGTTTCTGCGGGTCTTACTGTAACTGGTTTATCTGGAAATATACGGACCCATATTTTTCCACCGCGACGTGCATTTCGTGTCATTGCTCGTCGACCTGCTTCTATTTGTCTAGATGTGATCCAAGCGGGTTCAAGTGCCTGAAGAGCGTATTTACCAAAACAAATATCATTACCTCGATAAGATATTCCCTTCATTCTTCCTCTATGTTGTTTACGGAATCTGGTTCTTTTGGGGTTATAGTTGATGGTTTGTTTTGAATTCCATCTCTACTACAGAACCGGACGTGAGAGTTTCTTCTCATCCAGCTCCTCGCGAATAAAATGAATTCAAATTAAAGATTTTGAATTCAATTCAGATATAATATAATTTGAATTAAGATATACATGTATTTAATAAATACTGAATCATGGATTTCATTTAATCTAGATCAAATCTATTATTAATTTGTATATCTTGTTTGTATAGATAACTAAATATATTAAATAACTATTTTTTTCTTATATTTATATATATGGTATGGTTTTTAGAATCTTAAAACGAATATTTCTTTTGTTTTACTCTTTATCGTATTGGATTGACCCACATTTAGCAATCCAAGAAAATAAAGTTTTCGCGGGCGAATATTTACTCTTTCAATTTCTATTTCAGTTCTATCATTAGTTCATAACTTTTCCGAATAGATGAATTGGTCTCTGGTCGGTTCCGCCATCCCGATCAATGAATCATTCGAATTCATTTTCACTAGAATCTTTTGAATTCACAGGTTCCATCGTTCCCATCGCTTCTTACTTAATGGTTAGGTCTGAATTCTACAATGGAGCTATTAGTTCTTGAGTCAATATTCTTAGTCTTTATTGGCTCGAAGCTCTTTATTTTTTGTTCGATGAGTAGATCCATTTAATGATGGATCCGTATTGATGCTTTATTACACAGCTTTTTTCTGAGATGACTCAGAGACCTTACATATTGGAATTATATATCATCAATATTCTTTTTCTTTCTTTCTCTCATCCTTCCATTTATCCATACCCTTTATTTTTTTATTTCGATT